TTTCTACCATACTATCTACTATTGTTATTGTAGTGGATATTTATTGTAGTGTATATAAGGTGTATTGTAATCCGGGTTAATTTAATAGAGATCAATCTACAATAACAATAGTATCGTCATATTCCTATATATTGGTATATATCGATATCAATTACATATTATATATAATGTATATAGTGCCCCCCCAATTCTATTTCTTTGCTTTATCCACTTTATCCATCTGTCTTGTATTTAATTTGTGTTGATTTCAATCAATTTGAAATAATTGAAAAGCGACTCGTACGATTCTAATTCCTGGATTGCTGATTATTTTCAATATGAATCCCGATCAAAAGAATCAAGGGCCTCTTCGATGGGTATAATAAAAGAAAATAAAGTAATCTTTTTATTAGCATTCCGACGAAGAAGTCATTGATCGATCAGTTGACATATGATCTATGGAAACTTCTTCGGATTTCAAAAAAGGGGGGGGAAAGGATTAGTAAACCTCTTTTAACGTTTGAACAGTGAGTTCAATAAAACAAGTACAACATAAATAAAATTTCCAAAATATTAAAACAAACGGGAAGTGCGCAATATGTGACTCGCCCAAGACAATACAATATTTTAGTCTGTGTAGTATCTCGTTAGAGAACTACTATGTCTGTGTTGTTTCCGATAGAAAATGTGTATCTACGTAATGTAATAACAGAACTATTTTCTCTTTGAATAAAGGGAAACAAAAAAGTAAAATAAAAAAAGTGCAACTCTTCCTCACGGTCCATATCTAATTTTAGTAAGAGTCGGTTCATCGAAATAGAAAATTGATCAAGAATTCGGTTGGAATAAATTTACTACCATTTGTATTTCTTTTATTTTGTATTCTTTTTACTTTCGAAATACAAACACGGAAATAATTGAAATATTTGTTTGATTGAAAGAGTATTCTTCATATATATTATTCATAAACTATATTACTACACGAAAACCCAAGAGAATTTTGAAATGCAGATATTTTTTTATTTCTATTTCAATTTAAAAATTGAATTTTAAATTGAAATAGTGTTGAAATAATGAAATTTCAACTAAAAAAAGCTTTTCAGAACTGAACGATTTATAAAAAAAATGGATACAGTTTAATTCCTAAACTCAATTACAATTAGTAGTACTTCTAGAGTCCACTTCTTCCCCATACTACGAGTGAAAGGGAAAATGTAAAGACTACCATTAAAGCAGCCCAAGCGAGATTTACTATATCCATGTGAATTATGTCCCCTATCTATGAAGGAATTCTTGAATTATTGTTCACTAATAAATAATAGTGGAATCACTGGCGCAGAGTCAAAAATTCTGACCTAACGTCGTTGATGAAACAATCCAATAAATCCAACTCTAACTTATAAGGGGTCTTATAAGATTTCTAGTATAATCAGAAAAGATTAAGCACAAGCAAAATATGCGGAGACCCCCTTGGAAGTATCAAAGAAATGCTACTAATATGTAGAAATACTAAAAATTATGTAGAAATACTAAAAATCTATTCTTTCTTTTGTTGTCCTTCATTAAGTTAAGTAAAAAGTCTAAAAAAATAGAAGAAAGGTAGATCACTACCCAACCCATACCCTATTTCTTTCCCATTTTGTTTTGATCTAATCCTTACCGTCCCTTATTGTCTCTATGAAACAATAGGAGGACGCCCTATTATGTTCTGTTCTTGACTAGGGGTTAACGAAAAAAGAAAAAAGGTATAGTATATAAGGTATAAAAGGTATATTAAGTAAAAGCCAATTACTCATTCAATCGAATTAATATTGATTGAATGCCGGAGTACTCAAAGACTTTGATGAATATGTATACAAAGTATCTTCTGGCCTTTCCGCAACTAAAAACGGAATTTGATTTCCGTCCTGCTATCCAATCTAATTCAAAACCCGGCCCGTAGACACTCCGTTAGTAATGGAAGGACTATCACGATTTATCAGTTTCCTCCGTTTGCTTCCGCCGGAAAAATTTCCAAAATTCTATCAGCAAAACAGAAGAAGGTATGTCAATTCTTTTGGTGATTAGGCGACACCCGGATTTGAACTGGGGAAAAAGGATTTGCAGTCCCCCGCCTTACCGCTCGGCCATGCCGCCAAAACGATACCAAATCAAAATCTATCAAAAAATTATCCTTTTGTCTTCTTATTTATTGTACTTGTATTTTGAATCTTAATCCCGTTTTCCTTAATTCCTTTTCTAAAAGAAATCTTTCTTTTTTGTTTGAGTTGGATCCATCCCTTCGATTGATTGTATAGTATCTTAAAACCATACAATCTCTAAAAATTTCCCTTACTTTTCTAGTGAAAAACAAAATTTTGATTTTTCAGTCATAAAAGAAAAAATTCAGCACAAACTGGAACCGTTAACTATTATATTATATAATTCATGAATGATTCGTAAATTTGAATCTCAAATTGCGTTTCCTTAATGATATAAGAAAATCAAAATTGATACAATCAGTATTGGTTTTTTTATTGAA